TTGTTTGTTATTGTCTTCTTTATTATATTTCTTTCGAATGAATCGAAAATTCCAGAGTATATCTTTTCACGGGTCGAACCAAAAAAAAAAAGAAACTTCGAATATTTCCCTCTTTACTTTACCTTTATCCGGCAGAAAAAAAAAAGGAAAATTCCCTATTTTTTTGTCCATGTCCCTAAATTAAATATTAAATAATAGGAGACTTAAATGAAAGTCCCTTTCTCGCATTCGCTCTCCATTACATTGGCGGAACAAAAATTTCTGATGCATCAATATGGAAATATTTGGTACATGAAGCCATGATCTGATATCTATATCGAAATCCTATATAGATATAAACTGATCTTTTTCTGGAATCAAAGAAAGATATTGAAAAATATATTGCTCTTGTGACTCGGAATAAATGGTTTCTCTGTGGAGGAAGGGAATAGCGATTTATTCCTATGGAGCATCCAGGAACAAGAAGATTCAATCGGAAATATCGACAAATTCTTGCGTGGTCCAAGGAAATAAAAAAAAGGGTCCGCTTCTACAATTTTATCTCTATCCAATTTGAATATCAGAATAGCTGATATAGTCATGATTCAATGGGTCAGGTCCACTTACTTTTTATTTTCTTGATTTCTAATTTTTCCGATGGATTTAATTGGAACAATGGAGAAGTAGTAAAACTGGAACAATGGAGAAGTAGTAAAACTTTGGTTTGTCGATTCATAATTGAGATTGGGTATTATCTCGAATATCCATGTCCCGGGACCAAAAATATAAATAATGAAACATGAGGAGGAGTATAGCCTGTAGTGACATAGTAGTCCTCCTAATAAGTGGGATTCCTTATTATCATAATGAACAAATGTTCAACTTTATACCTATAACTCATTAGAATGATAACTCATTATGCGGTCCGTTTACCTTTTTTTTTATTACAAATATCAATAATATCTCTATTCTCCGATGAAAAATGAAGACTAAGGCGGAAGCTTTGTGGAAAAAGCCCTTTATCGGATTTGAACCGATGACTTACGCCTTACCATGGCGTTACTCTACCACTGAGTTAAAAGGGCCATTTTCTTCAATTCATGAAGAGGCCACTAACCACTATGAGTCTACTGCATGTATCTATGTATAGACTATATGTACATATATACATGTATGCATAGGGGGCTCATTCAAGAACAAGCCATTTGATTTACCTAGGAAGTTCTAGGGTCAAATCAAATGATTATTTATATTTGAGAAATATCAATGCAATGAATTGTTTCGCTCCTAATTGCTTTGCTTTTATTGACCCATCGAGGCGAGATTCACTTGATTGATACATGTACCAATCCGACATAGATCCAAAATATTTCATCGAATCATGTGATGAAGGATTCGACTCGTACCCTGAACTGAATTCTTATAGAAAAAAAGAAGATTTTCGATTACTTGTCAATCCCTTCCCAGATTTACGAGTTCTACATCACCTTTTTGAATCAATCAAAAAAAGAATTCTATCATTTCTGAATTTCCTGGCTTAGTGTTAGTGAGGCATATCTCGTCTTAACGATGAGCGAATCAATGAGTGAAAATTGAATTGAAGAAAGGGGGTTTTACTTTTTTTTTGTCGGACAAATCCCCGCTGAGGGGATCCTATACTTCGTCATATATATATGATGGTTCATGAATGAACAATCAAAAAATTCTATGTAATTGTGGAAGCAAGAAAGATTCTTCGGATCTAGTCATGCCATTACATTATATTGACAATTCCAAAAAACTGCTCATACTATGAGCATAATATGATGGCGATCGGGCAGGTATGCCCCTATCGTCTAGCGGTTCAGGACATCTCTCTTTCAAGGAGGCAGCGGGGATTCGACTTCCCCTGGGGGTAGGGTATTACGAAAGGAAGTTGATCATGGATTATCAATAAGCCTAGAATTGATTCTTCCTGGGTCGATGCCCGAGCGGTTAATGGGGACGGACTGTAAATTCGTTGGCGATATGTCTACGCTGGTTCAAATCCAGCTCGGCCCAATAATTCGCCGATCCATGGGGATGATATAACCAATTTGTCCTCCAGAAATGCCTGATATAGAGGAATAAATAGTCCATTTTTTCTGCTATATCCCTATTTCTTTGTTCATTTGTTCCCACGCGTTCTGATCTTTCTAACGATCTAGATTAATAATCTGTAAATATAAGAAGGAGTAAAGAAAAAAAGAGTCCTTTTTTTTCATTGAAAGATTGATTATCTTATCAATCGATGTGGCAATAACCACAGGATTACTAGTAATCCGTGTCACTCTCACTATAGTTCATATCCATGTGAATATCAATCACTCGTGTTTCTGGTAAAACACGGCAATTATAAATATAAAGAAATTATAAGAATATGTATGAGAATATGTATGCTGTATAACTCATTTCCCTGGGATTGTAGTTCAATCGGTCAGAGCACCGCCCTGTCAAGGCGGAAGCTGCGGGTTCGAGCCCCGTCAGTCCCGACCTAGAATCCGATGAATCCATCAATTCATCTCTCCATTTTCTGTGAAGGGGGGGCAAGGGGCAGAATTGAATTCTCAGCGGTGGACCTTATTTCTTTCGTTTTTCGTTTCGCATTTCTCATCGGACAAATACGGTAATTTCAATTACTTCAACTAGTACCGATTGATGGGAGAGAGACATATGTAGATTGAATTGATCGGTGGTATCACCATATTTAGGATTCCAAGAGAGACTGTACTGGTCTGGCTTTTTCGATTGCTCCTGATCAATGGAATGAAATAGAGTACCCATATGTTTTCTGGGAACACATACACAAATTGTATTCGTTTATTGTACGATACACAATTAACTTAATATAGAATATAGTTACCCCGACAGCGACAGAGTACTTTTCAGATGAAACCTACCCCCTTTTCTAACTCCGATTTTGTGTAACCTCAATTACGAGTTGAAAACAATTTATCTATCTCATTTGAATTGCATACTTTCTTTTTGATGTATGTGTCTCAGTCCTCAATCCAAGGAAAGAGGATACTAATATGATAAAAGATCAAACAAAGATCCGCCTCTCTTGTCTTGTTCTAGGGAGGGAAGGAATGAATAGATTTTTTTCTTCCTATTTTACCCCATCGAAGAAAGAACAAAATCAATAAATAAACAAAATCAATAAATAAAATAGTGAATTTATCGGAATATTCGATCTTTTTTTTATACCGGGACCCATTTTTATCACACTTCTCTGTCTCCCAAGAAGATTAGATCATCACAAAAACTTCGCTTAGAACTTAACTCATCCTTTTTTCCATTTCACTCCTACTGTTTGGGTCTGTGACCAATGGAACACCGGTTAGATAATACCTCATCAGATGATTGTATAAGGAAGACGGTAGGTTATAGAAAAGAAAGAGTGGAAATGAGAAATTCAATGGGATTCTTGATTGAATCAGGAATCCCATTTTGGATTCGGTATGGATAAAGGATCTTCCTATGTTATACTATTCAATTCTCGACGATGAATCCGATTTGATAGATCAGATATTGTTATTCATGATATTGATCCGATTCAGTATCATCAGGATGCAATCCATCCCATGGAATTTTCAGGAGAAAGACTTATTATCTCTATGGGATTAGATCCCGAGTTATTGCAAAGCAAAAAAAAAAACGATGAGATTATGGAAGTCAATATTCTCGCATTTATTGCTACTGCGCTGTTCATTCTAGTTCCTACTGCTTTTTTACTTATCATCTACGTAAAAACAGTCAGTCAAAATGATTAATTTGAATGAAACTTGACTTATTAGTTCTTATCAATGATTGAAGAAATGAAAGGGATTCAAATCCCAAGTCTTAAATGAAATGAGTGGATTGGAGCCAGCAGTATATGAGATAGTATGGTAGAAAGAACTATATGAACCTTTCTACCACACTATCTATTATTGTATTGTATAAAGTTGTATAAAGATATGTGCTTGATATGGATCAATCTATAATATGTATCTACATATGTCTACATGTAAATAGCACTCCAATTCTATTTCTTCGCTACATCCATTTGTATTGATTCCGATCAATCTGAAATAATCGAACGTCAACTCTTCTAGTTCCTAAGTTTCTGATTATTTTCAATGTGGATCCCGAGATCTATCGAAACAATCAATGTAGGAAGAATAGTATGGGCATATATTATATAAATTATATAAAAGGAAAAAAATAGGGGTTGGTTGCTCCTCATTGTAATATCCATAATTCTGGTAAGGGCCGGTTCATCGAAATAGAATATTTAGGAAGAATTCGGTTGGAAAAAATTTCCATTTCCTATCATGTGTGTTCAGTTTGGAAATACGAACATGGGAATCAAATCATTGAAATCTTTGTTTGATCGAAGGGTTCTTATTCATATATTACTGGATTCTGGTAGAATTTTTGAAATGGGTATATTTTTTTTTAGCTTCGCAGAATGATCTATTAAACAATTGATACAATTCGATTACTCAACTCAATTATCAATTAGTAGTACCCCTAGAGTCCACTTCTTCCCCATACTACGAGTGAAAGGGAAAATGTAAAGACTACCATTAAAGCAGCCCAAGCGAGACTTACTATATCCATGTGAATTATGTCCCCTATCTCTATGAATATGAAGGAATTATTCCATTATTTATCATTAATAATAGTGGAATCAATGGTGCAGAGTCAAAATGGGATTCTGACCTAATGCTATTGATGAACCAATCCAATGAATACACTCGTAACAAGTTCCTATATGATTTCTGGTAGAATTGGGAAGCATTAATCACAAGCAAGATACACAGTTACCCCCTTGGAAGTTTCAAGGGAATCTTACTAATGGAACATGTAGGAATAGTAAGACCTATTGTTTGTTGCCTTTCATAAGCAAAAGGCCTAAAAATATACCATCAAGATCGATAACTATCTATCACATACCTCTATCTCACATCTAAGCCTTACTGTCTCTGTTTCTGTGAAACAATCGGGAGACACCCTAT